TAGGGTCAAAGATCAGTCCAAGCTAGGATCAGCTCTCGGAAGTCAAACCTCTCCTCTGCAGCTAGGTCAGTTCGGGCTACGACCCTTCGAGCAGGGCAGTTCATGAGCTGCTATCTCCGACCGAGGTTAGGTCTTCTTTTGCTCTGCTGCTGTTATTCTTCCTCCAACCTGTACACAAGCCAAGGCTTCTCGAAGTCAAGTACATCAAAGGTAGGGGAAGAAAGGGTCATCTCAGGATGGACTCAATATCTATTATCTTGCCACTTCCCTTTCTCCAAATCTTTCGTTTCAAGCATCAAACGAAAAAAAAAGTCATAAGAGAGTAGACATATAAACAAGTAAACCCGGCCCAGGAAGAATGTACCGAAACATCATACATATGAGACAGAAAGCTTCGTCTACCCTGTCTCTTGTGAAAAATTCTGTATTGATCGACCTGTGTGACACTAGCCAATCAATTCATTCAATCGACGAACTGGTCGGGATGATAACCAGAGACTTTTCTTGTTCTTGGAGCTCAATCACTAAGGCAGGCTGCTTTCCGAGTCTCCCCATTTCTGTATTTTAAAAAAATGGGATCCCTCCTATCCCCTGCTAGCTGGATAAGGTGGGTTACTTTCTCATAGTCTCCATTTCGAGATGGTGGATCAGGCCAATCAGACTTGAGCTCTCTCGTCTGGAATGGAGGGACGTTTAAGAATTCCTTTGGTAGTAGGTATGGGGCATGCTTCTTTCAGGAGACAAGCTACCCCTGAGGCAAGTAGCTAGTTGACTGTAGGTTTAGAGCACGCTAGGATAGATTCTAACTAATTCTCTCTCTCCGGTCTTGCTCTTCCTCTTGCTAGGCGAATGGGCTTTGGTGGATCCGATCCCCCAAGAAAGGTTTTCATTCCAGCTCTGGGGGTTGTCGTAGATCACTAGGAGAGATAAGAATGTATTAGCTGTTAGCTCTTCTTGCCTAGTAGCAGTAGCGCTAGGCTGTCTTCTCTTTGTAGTTGGGAGAGCTGGATGGCGCAAGGGGCCTTTCTTTAGGAATTCTTAAACCGCGGGCTCCATCTCCATAAGTTCTTGCCGAGGACTCGTCAGAACAGCCCTTCCCTTCCTTCCTTTCACCAAGGGAGCCCTTTTTCCCTTACGCGCTTCTACAAGAGCCATTATTTCGTCTAGGCTCACCCGGGCTTCGGATCCCTTTATAAAAGGATTCTACAAAGAGTCGCCTTGGGAGGGAAGTTCCGGCAGCTCTTCCAGTCGAGAAAAAAAGCAAATCCATAAGAGAAAGAAGAATAATAAAGTCTACTTCGCACCTTCGTGCTCAACATGTTCTGATCCCGCTCCAACCGGGTGTCAGTGATCAGTCCCGCTAGAATGTATTCCTAGAAAGACTTCGTTAGTTTTCAGGATTAGCAAGAACACTTGCACGCCAAAATCCAGCGGGAAAGTCCAAGAAAAGGCACGAGATCCATTTCATCATATTTTGAGATTTTATCTTCCTCTGGAATTGCTCTTCCGGTGCAAGAACTAGAATAGGCTATGCTTGGCGAGATCTCCGCTATCGGGCAAAGAATATCTCCAACTATTACAAATACCGGATTTGAGGTGACCACAGGTTGCTTAGGAGGGTCTATTTCAATGACACCATCATTTAAGAACTTTTGGATCTGATTTTTAAGAACCCAACAATCTTCTATCGGATGACTAATAACCCGATGGAATTAGCAGTATTTGGGATCTCCTACTCGTCCCACCTCATCTGGTCTCTTAGGTTCGGGAAGCTCGATCAACCCTTGCTCTAATAAAGATGTGAAGAAATCTTCAACATCCTCATTTCGAAAGGAATATTTTTTTATTTTTCTTTTTATTTTTCCCCAGCGGGATAAATAAAATATCTTGTGGGGGGGCCCACCTCCCTTTCCCCCCCTCCCATGGCCGAAAGCCTTGGTCCGTGCTTCTCGACCACGGCCTCTCTTCTCGATTGAAGCACTGCTATTCCGTCGCTAAAACTCATGAAGGCCCACCCACAGGGTGGCCCTCTTATATAATAGAAGGAGTGGGTCGATAACGCAAGTCTGTATTTCCGAAGCATTTTTACCTAGAATAAACCGCTATTGACAATTTCCACGGCACGAAGGTAAAATTCGCTATACATGCCAAAAGTGTCTAGGCTGGCATAAATTTGTGAGAGTAATTCGATATTATTATTTCCGTCAACAAGAGATTCGATTACATCATACACGTGTTTTCCGGGCGGCAGTTCAATGTTAGTATTCTCGAATAACGGTGCTAGCTGGCGATCAGCGATCTGCTCTTTGAGTGTATCACTAACAGATTGTACGACTCGGTCTTGGTAGTTATCGGGTGTCATGTTGCGCAGACGCGACACCCGCCACGCCGCCAAAACCCCGATGAAAAGTGGCAGTCGTATTTGGGTTATTAAATAAAGACAGGAGAAACGCTAATGTGGCATCGCTCATTATGGATTAAGATTCACTTGTAGTTCCGCTTCTTGTTCTAACAGAAAGACTTGTCGGAAATCTGGTTGGTCCAACCAAGAAAGGCATGGGAGTCTTTGGGCATCTCACAGGAAATGGAACTTCTTTTCTTCTTTGTACGAGTCTCTAAGAGCAGGGGATTCGAGAATAAGAAAGAGCCTCTCGTCCATTAAGGTCTAAGTTGCGCTGTACTCTGGGCATCTTCAAACTCCTAGTGCGCAAGGCTACGTACCTATCTCCTTCTCACTGAAAGTATGTAGCTCGTTCCCTAAAGGACCTGTGACTATCGGTAGAGTCCAAAACATCCCTCCCCCTATCGGTGGAGCTACTGCGTTCCCCCTAACCTCTCGTTCCAAGTATGTAACTCGTTCCTATCGGTTGAGCACTACATACCGTAACCGTAACAACAACTCATATGAGTGACTTCTTCCCCCCTCCTCCTCTCTAACTCCTAGCTCCTAGCCCCTAGCTGCTTCTAAGCTTCTAGCTCCTAACAGAAAAGGTAGTCTACTTGACTCTGAAAAAAAGAAGGCTTGGCTTACTCTTTCAACCAACGGCTAAGGCCGATAGAAGGCCTTAAACCCAAGTTCTAACACCAGAGCTACAGGTCCGGTCTGAGGGTAGTTAAAACGGATAAAAGAACCGATTTAGTCTGTGTTCAGTGATTCCCCCCCTAAGGGTATGAGTTCACTCAGCTTCACCTACTAAAAAGAAGAAAGGAGATAAATTACTCTTTCAAGCAATAGCTAAGTAGAGATATATCCTTTTTCTAATCCAGTTACATTGCTCCAGCACGGGTTCCCTAGCAGGGGGTAAGCAAGTCTATCTGGGTGTTCCCCCCGCTTGAAGAGGGGTCATTTCCTAGTCTTATCTATTTGTTCAGGTTGAGAAATCACTGGTTCAGAAATTACTACGGTGATAAGAGAAACTGAATACCGGTATGCTCTGGAGCCCGTTACCACTACCCCAAAGGTACACTAGAGAAATGTTGCACTAACGGCACAGAGAGGTTGTTTTCAAGACAAGACTTGGAGTTATGGTTAACTTGCTTGGTGGGCGTTGGACGAGCGCCCTGCGATAGCTTGTCGGTAGGGGGGCTTAACAGCCCACCTACATTCGGGAAATACCTGTGAAGCAAGCATTTTTCCCATACCAGAGGGGTTCAGATAAGACGGCTATGTTATTGAGGGTCACCCGTGAAACGGTGTTAAATTAGGCCTGCATGCCGCTAGTATGGTCACCAACCCTCGGGGGATTCTCAACCGATCTTCCCCCACGCTGTGAAGCGAGGCTGGCTCCATACCCATGATTTAAGGCGGGCGGGGAAGAAAGACTTTCTCTTGAACCAAAACTCAAGATGATCCGATCCGTGCTTCGCCCCGGAGAAATTCTCTCTCTAAAACCAAACCGATCTGATCCACAGGTCGTTCTGCCAACCCATAGGCAGGGGAAGAAATCTCTGTAGTGTGCAGTCCCTAGCCTTATGGGGTGGTGAAGCAGAGCAAGCAGCCCTCGTTAAGATAGGAATATCTATTAAATAGATAAAAAGACGCTATTTTCATTCAACTGTGCTTGAAAGAGAGAGGATATGATATAAGGTAAGCCCCAATTCCACTGAAAGATTCAATTCAGTCAGCTTGGCTTTTTCTCTAGTTTGCCTTTTTGTCTACCTTCTTTAGTCAATGTCGCATTTCGAGTGCTTGGTTAGATCTCCTAATGTAATGAACGAGAAGATGCGGTGAATCAATCAGTATTAGCTAAGGAAAGCATTCTAATTCTGGGGAAGAGAGGAAATCTTTCTTTATAGGAAATTTTTATTTATAGGGAATCTGTGCTTACTAAGCCTTTGTTTGAAGGACCGGTCTGAAAGTGCAAGACTAGCTGGACCCGGACTGACTAATCGCTAAGAGCTCACCCCGAGTGGGATAACTCTAAGTACGGCATTCAGTAAGAAGTAAGCCAAGTTCAGTGATCCTCGAGAATGAACTATCAGGCCTAAAGCCTAGACTAGGAGGAAAGAACTGATGACTCGCATCCCCTTAATCTGAAACTCTCACAACACAAGAAGGATGGAAAGTCGTGGAATTGATCGAAGTTAGCCAAGTTCTCTTAGCCGTTACGTTAGGGTGACTCGAGAAAGCTTGAAAGGGAATTCCGAGAGCCCTTAAGCTTCAAGCTATCCGGCTTCAAGCCGTGAAGGAGGAATCCGAGTTGCATCCTAAAATAAGGAAGATCGTTCATCAGCGCTTTCAGTAACTAAAAGTAAATCTGGTGCGTAATCAAGCTAATCTCATTCCTTAGGAGCTGGAGCAATAAGAGATGAAAGAGTTTACTTTACGTTGAATACAGGAACTAGTAAACTTAGCATAGATGGAATGAACTATCAGAGAAGAGAAGGCTGAAAGCCTAGCCGAAAGCTTTTTAGTCAAGTACGCATGAAGAGTTTTGAGGTAGAGGAAGATTAAACTAGCTCGACCAAAGGGAGAGGAAGAAGGCATTCCATTCCGCATTCTTTGGCACGAGGGTTTGGCTTCCTTGATTCAGGTAGGAAAGAAGGGGCTATGGCACTTGGTTCATTCCTTTCTTTGGCAAAGGAAGGGAAGGAAGCAAGCAATTCGGACAGAAGAAAGAGGGCTTGAAAGAATAAGATACGTAGAGCGTGAACCAAGGTTCATAGGCGGATCAAAGTCGAATCTTGCGGATCCTAGTTCGCTTACTAATCGCTTTCGGGACCAGTCTTCAATGGCATGAAGCTTTAGTGGCATAGAATCGGCTGCCTTAGTCGAATGATCGGACAGATGAAAGGAGAACTATCTGGTGAGGCATCTGGATTTGATTCGGGTCGGTTAAAGCTTGAAAGGGAGTTCGTGGCCTACTAGGAGTTCTGTTTTCTGAGGACTCATAGAACACCTTATTAATCTTAATTCAACTGTCCTTTCAAGCAAGAGTTGTCTTAGATCAATGAATGAGAAGGAAGAGAGTGAATAGGGCACAGGAAATGAAGTCATCCAGGTTCGGAGCGGGAAGCATGCATTCAGGCTGTGAGGGAAAGTGGTTCTCTTAGCTTTAGTCAGCTTGGCTTGAATAAAGCTTTGGTTTCAGGAAAGTAGGGAGTCAGAGCTTTCCGGCAGTCAGCTTTGTGGATATTACTTTCTGGATTGGATTTTATTCCGTTTTTAGTCGGTTCACTGGAGAGGAAAAAAGACATGGAAAGAATAGTGAGAATAGCCGTAATTCAACTAGGCCTTGAATCAGCGGTTTACAGAGACAATGAGTCATCTGTTTACGGCGAATCTGCTCTTAGAATCTTAGAATAGGTTGGAACTCTTTAAACATGATACGCTTATTCAGAAAGTACGCATTTCTGGCTCTAAGTCCGCTGGGTTGGATCGAACTAGTTGTTTTGGCAGGAAGCTAATTGCATAAAAGAAGCATTCCACTTTGGGAAAGAGAATAGAAGGAGTCAGTCTTATTATAGGATCCCTCTGTCTTGCATTGGGTTCACTGGAGCTTATATAAAGCGATACGCAGAAGAGAGAGAATCCGTCTGTCTTTATAGTGCGGATGGACTGACTTTTCTCGCATCAAAGCTTTCCGGTTCTATTCCTTTATGATATGAAGAAAGGCTTGTTATCGACGAATAAGCTCTTTCTACTGTGCCCTAAAAGCTCATCCTAAGGAAAGTCGTTTTCACTCGGGACTTCTATTCTATGCTAGCATAGCATGCTTCTACTTCTATTCTTGATGTTGCAAATTCCGGATCTGGAAGAGTTTATATTCCTTTATTCTAAGATGCCAGTCGGGAAAGAGTTCGCTTAAGACTGATAAAGGGGAGGGCAGGTTGACTGATCGACCAAAGTAAGAAGAAGCGAAAGTTCACTCACGTAACTCGAGATGAGCTAATTCAATCCTTGCGTTGAGGTACGCATGAATTCACTCCCCACTCCAGGAAGTGCGCGACTCAATGTCAACTTCAACTAACGTCGAACCTCGCTCGGAACGAGCAAATTCCTTGCGCCAAGTTATGCCGGAATGAACTCTTACCTGAATCCCCCATTCCCAAAAGATCGAATTACTCTGTCTTCCTCGGAGCTTTCGTTTTCCTTCCTCCGCGCAAGCGCTAAGCGATAATAATTCCTCTGATAAAGTCTAAAGGTCAAGTCATCTTTCGCTTCCGGTCGTAAGAGCGTAAACTTACCTTCCTCTTACTAATCATAAGAGCCTGCACTGACTTCTTTGCCTCATTTTCCCGCATCAAAAGACAGATCTTAGTCATATACTATTTTATTTCTCCGTGGATTACTTGAGGATTGATCTGTTGTTGGATCCGTTGATGGATCGACCCTCCCTAACCACCCTATTTCTACTTGACTTGAGCACTGGCAGGTTTGAAGGGATAGAATCCTGTACGTAGAAGAAATAGTTGAACCCATAACTCGTGATTCGTAGCTTACAACCTATCCTTATATTCTCAATTGATCTTTGCTTACCGCTTCGCCCCCTTGCTTGCTTACACTATATCTATCTACGGTGCTTACTTTGCCTTCGAGGAAGCGCTTTGCTGCTGGTTAGGGTTGCTTGGAATGCTGCCGTTGGAGAGCTTGGGATTGGCACTTGAAACACTGGTTGCGAAGCAGAGCAACCTTGTCTGAACCTAGAAGTCCTTCTATTGGATTCGAAGTTGATCCTGAATCGGTTAAAAACCTGACTTTCATCGACTTGCCCCTGTCTTCTTTCCTGAGCGGGAGCAACATAGACTGATTAGCTCGATCTCCTCCTACTTCCGTTGCTAAGTACCGGCCGTTCGAACAGTTTACACTTCCTTCAGCTTTCAAGAAGAAGATTAAATTCCTCCCTTCCGCGGATCTCATTCCTTATTCACATGGATTTTCCCGAGAGTACCTTCCTTTGGCTGCTCCTTGATTACCAGAAGAACTTATTCTTAACTTCGTTGCCTTGTAGTGTCGTACCCTCACCCATTAGTTCAGTAGCTATCGTGCCTTCACCCAGTTAGAAAAGAAGTTTCTTCGCTTACGAGAAATCCTTATATAAGAAGTTGTTCATTCACTGCCTATTGAGAAATAGACATAGAGACGGAAGAAAGGACAGACGGAGCGGGACTAAGCAAATGAGAAAGGTAATCTAATCGCACATATAGGGGAAAGGGAACTACAATTGAGCTTGACTCACTATACGGCTTTCCTTACCCTCAAGTACCTTTAGCTGAAGATCGAATTCCTCTGTCCAGCTCCTTCTCGAATGTCCCATTAAGCAAGTCCCGCTTGGTATTGATGAAATCAATAGTACCGTCTTCGAACCCTAGAAATGCCATAACTCTATCTCCTTCGGACCCTGAGACTGATCTAACCCTACTTCACCGGAGACTGAACTACCTGAGCCTGAGACGAAAGCCCATTGCAAACACCTATCAATTAGAACCACAAGCAAACCTTCATTGACTCCTCACTTTACTCCCAAGAAAGGAAGACAACCCCAGTACAGTAAATCGTGCATAATTGAAGAGGAAATATTTTTAAAAAGCCGGCGGTTTCATTGTGTTAAGAATGGATACTTCTTGGTGTTGCCGGAATTCCGACTTGGGGATACCTTTGACCGATTGCCTGCCCCTTTATTATGATTAGTAAGATGGGGAAAAGCGGAAGAGGAAGAAGCCCTAAGAATCAAACAAAGAATTCATGAATGCAATGAAGCAAGCCAAGATCAATGGAGGGGCATCCGGTCAAGCACCCACATTCCAATTCCCAATCATGGATTAGCCTCCTCTACGGATGCAAAGAACTCCTGCACCTTATTTCATGAATGGGCAATCCGAGAGGCCTCGAAAGCGATTCGCTTATGAATCTCCTATTGAAGAGTTATACTATGATCGCTCTGTGGTCCCCATGGGGAAGCCTCCCGGAAAGATGGAGATTGAGGCAATGATACAAGCTGCAGTAGAGCAGACCAATACGGGGGGAAACTTAGATTCAAGGATTTTTGCCGACATCAACCTGCGTGGGCCCATCAAGGAAGCGATGGTGCTAGGAGATTTCCGAACATTCCCTCAACTGTTTGAACGAGCTGCCCGCATGCAGAGGAGTATAAAAGACGGGTCTATCACTTTCCTCAGGAAAAGTTCTAATGGGGGAGAAGGCAGGCCGAAGAATACCCTAAGAACCCAGCAGCCAACTCAAGAGGTTACCATCACTCCGGATCAAATTAATGCGGTTCAAGCACAGCAGAATGCACAGAGACAACAGAGCACCCGGAATCAGCAAGCCATCCAGGGGGCCTGGAAAGCCATTTCTCTACCCAGAGATAAACCACTCCCCTGGCCTCCCGGTCTCGACTATTTTAAAATCTGTCCATTTCGCCGATACGCGGGCCATACCATCGAAGAGTGTCACACTTTGCGTGATGTCATCTATGACATGAATGATTAAAATCGTATCAATTGGAACGAAGTTAAGGCATACCTGAAAGCCGCCAATGTCACTGAAGCTAGTAATATGGGGATCTATACTAATCCAATGCCACAACATCAAGGGGGACAAGTCACTACTCAGGAACCTACACCGGTACAAACTAATCCCAGACCTTCTGCCAGCGCTAACACCATCCGAGCTTGCACTGCCGCTCGAAGAGAGATGCCTGTGAGACCCCCTCCAGTTCTGTAATTCGAAGGAGGTTCTGAGAATTCAAAACTCCGAAGTAACTTTCTTTGTCCCCAGGTTCCAAAAGCAGACGAAATCACTATGGAACCGGACCTCCTCGCTGCCGCTCAATTCATTACCAGGAAGGCAAATTTGCTTTTTTAGTATGGGTGGGTTGAAAAGGTGAAGAAGGAAGAATGTATCCGAACGAATGCATCGGCAGAAAAAATTACCCCTTTTTTAGAAATCCCCTCGTCACCTACTAGTGAGCCGGAAGGCTTAGGGACGCCTCTCGTTCCTCTTCCCCCATTTGACAACCGTATCTCAGAATGTTCGGATGATTCTCTGGAACTAATATATGCTTCAATACTAAAGAATGGGGATATCTCGTTGGGAAAAAGCGGAAGAAAAGGATTTCACGGGCAGAAAGGCGAAGGGAAGTTCGGAAAAGCCTAGCAGACGGGACTATCAACCCCTTTCTATTAAGACCTCGGCACCTTCCTTACCCCCCCTACTAAAAAATTTCCCCTATTTTGAAGCCCAGGTTCCGCATCTTAAAAAGTGCATGACCTGATTGGAAGCACTGAGGTTAATTCGCAATGGGCCAACTCACCCGGCCATGATGCGCATGACAGAAGAGAGCGAGCATAAAATGGAGTTTCCCCCTTGGGTGAGGCTCGCGTCCGGAAAGAATATTTTTCAAGACTTTCTCCCCTATGTTGAACTTTCTCGTTCATTTCAAAATGCGGCATAGCGAGCTTCGGTCCCAGCCCGCTGCTGTCTCCTGGAATGGCCTGACTAACATCCCCGAATGGTATGATGGGCATTGTCCTTCCTCTTTTGATCGAAGTCCACGGGACGTAACCAACAATATCAACTAAATAAGCGGTTGTGAGCGAGTGTAGGACCTCCTATTCTTGCCCGGGGGTGAGAACTCCATCCCTAACCGTGGTGGGTTATAAAAGCCCCACTCTAACTTTCCTTCCAAGCCTACCTCCCGCCCTCTTTACCAGAACCGAACATGGAGCCTTAGCTTCCTGCGCTCCCTGCAATGCTTTGGACCCAGTCTTCTCTATGCATGCATTTAAGATTAAGAGAGAGAACTGCAATAAATCTCTTTAAATTTCTATAAACAGAATCGGATTTTTTCGAAGAGATATCCGCCAATGTCTCTTCTTTTGGAACGAAATCGGAATGATTGTTCTCAGAGATATGGCAATGGGACTGCTGTAAAGAAAGATTACTAGCATTGATATCATCATGAGTGGATTGATGAATCAATGTATTGAGAGCAGATGGAGCAGGATCATGAACGATCAAATCAGTGCTCGAAATCTCAATACAATTGTTCTGCCGGGAGTGCTTATTCAACTTCATTGATTGCCGTTGGGGAGGGATCCAAAGTTGGGTGGGTAGACGTCTCTTTATCTGAGGGCTGAATAACGATCTGGTTGTTCTGATGATTATCAATGGCTTTCGTGAGAATCTGAGGCCTTGAGTTTGGCCTTACTCATTTTAGGCTTGCCCTATTGTGTAAGGGTCTTTGTGAAAGGCTTTTTGAACCCTTTTTTGGTTTTTTCTCTTTTTTCCATAGGTTGAGGAAGATGTCCGCAACTTTAATTGTCGCGGCCTCGAAGCATGCAGTGGGAACAAAACTTAGGAACTCTCTCGTAGATGATTTTCCGCCATTTGCCTCCTGCACCCATTCCTAACCAGATCCGATTTGGCCTAGGCTTTAAGAGATCTATCTCCACGCAGACGCGAGCGTTATATTTGCGCAGTGGTCTGGCCACACCAACCCTATCGTTGGGCCATCGAATCTCAGAGCCCTACCTATCACCCCTGCAATAGATTTAAGGTAGTCTGGATTGAAGAAATTAAGGGGAAGGTTTAGGAGAGAGATCAAAAGTGGTGCAATAGAAGATTCAAACCGCAGATCAAACCAAGGAGACGAAATAATAAGCCTTAATGACGAGAGATTCCCTGGTCCAAGCTTGAATGAAATCTTCTTGTGATGATAACCTCATAATAACTGTCTTGGATCGAGTAATTCAATATGAACTTCGCTGTTCATCATCCAGTGAGTGCGAACATGAGGTCTAATCTCATCTACAGAGGATGGCCTGAGGATAACTTTGCTATCAAAGAAAAGCGTAATGGATCTACTGATCTGTGAATCTCATCATAACATAAGTGAAGCACACACCCCGGCTCTCCTTGATGAGAGATCGGGCTTTTAAAAGGGAAGGGGCCTATGTTGTAAAGGTGACAGACGAGAGTTTTTTTTCCACTATAGCTGCGTAAGACTTAGAAGAAGAAGGATCTGGTGGTCGGGATGAAGATCCTCCCATTAAAGAAGGGTTTGGCAGCAGTCAAAGTGGCCGGATCGACCGGCCGGAAAAACCAGCTACATCAGGAGAATCGGGGGAGGAGCATTCTACCCATAAAAGCCACTCCGGCCACTTTCTATTCCCCGTACGAATGATTGATTGAACGATGAGCCCGGACGACTGGGAGAGAGGCGCATCTGTCTGAATGATGAACGAGTAGCGGGCACTCCGTACTTCATTTCGTCGAATTCGAAATCTCTCTATCAAGATAGAATGAGTCAATGCGCATTCCCTGATAAGATGTTTGTACATATTCCAGATCAGCCAAATTCTGCCGTTACCGGCTTCATTCTCCACAGTAATGGCTTTACTACAATCCTTTCCTAAGCATCTGGTAATTCTGGCCGCCTTTCCACTCCTCACTTTGGTTTCCACCAAGCCAATCAAATCTTCCTCTTGCGCTCTTATATAATCTTTGGCCTCTCTCTGCTTCTCGACTTTACCGATCCTTCTTCCATTCCAAGGACCTTCATGTGGAACTGTTGTTGTTTTCACATCCCCCTCGCGCCTTAGCGCTGCCTCTGGTTTTTCGTCTTGTGTAGCCCTTATTTGTCTTTTGTTCTTTGGCCTTGACTTTCCCCTTCCCCCCTCTTTCTTAGAATTCTACATCTCTGATATGTTTTGCATTTTGTTCGCCCACTCTTCATTCAGGGTGGTTAGAACCAGGGGAGGATCTTCCGCCTTTAAGGTCATAGCACCAGCACCTGAACGCTTACTCTTACTGCTCTTCTCAGGTTCACCTCTTTTCTTACGATTGGCTGCCCTGGGGTTCTTGTTTGGAGTCATTTGTTTATCACAGAACAAGTCCCCCTCAGTCACTGTCATAGTTGACCCGGTATCAACCCTCTCTTCCAGATCCTCGCTTCTATGGGCCAAATCACTCTCCTCGGGAGTTATCCCCTTGACTACACCCTTCTCGGCTTTGTTACCCAGACACTCATCCTGCGCAATCTCTTCCGGTTCAGAAGTGTCCAGATCTGGCATCTTTGCCTCTTATTGTTCAGGGTCCTCTAGAACCGCAAAACGGTTCGGGCTGACTAGGTCCAGTTGGGTCATTCCACTAGCACAACTAGTGTCCAGCTCCCCCCTTTGCCATTGTCACTACTGGTACCTGACCCCGTCGGCTCGACATTTTTGCAAACACCGACCCTTACTCAATAGGGCAATGAAAAGAGGAGAACGAGGACAGCTGACTACCGCTAAAAGTCAGACTTCGAGTACACATTGTATGATTAAAAACTGCCGCTGCGTACTACCGGTCTGACTGGTGCCTTCTCTCCAACAGCTGCTTTAATCAATGTTAAGTCTGACTACGAGGCTTCTTAGCCTGCAACTGACTACTTATTGAAAGACCGAACAGGAAATAAAAAGTCGTACTACAACAACTGTAAATATTACCTCCCTGCTCTTACTTTTTTCGACTTGCCCACACAGCGTCTTTAGAGGTCAGGGGGCTAAGTGACTCTCGAAAGTCGTCTTTTGTATCGCGTCAAGAGAAATGACATAGAGAAGATCATTGCTTGAAGAGTTTCATTGTCGAATTGATCTCGGAATTGGATCTCAATAGTTGCTGCTGCCCAAGGGTGCTTTATGAAAGCCGGTCCACAGCAGTGAAAGTACGATGGATTCCGTCGATCGAACGAAAACCGCTTCTTGCTTTTTTTTGCCTCTCTGGCTTGACTACTCTGCTTGCTTAACACAAGTGTGATTTAACCTTCACGGACCACTGCACTACCCAGAAAGCTCCGGCTCGAAAGCAACAAGCAAGGGATTGAGCTGCGCGAAAGCCGTTGCGCTAACGCGCATCCGTTTTCTTGCTCGTTAGCGCTTTAGTTATTGAAAACTCAAGGAAAGCCTTACTCTTTAAAGTAAGCAAGTAAACTACCTTTCTTTTGTAGTAAGCCCTTACCTAGTGGGTCTTTCCGTTGCGGCTGGATCGACTGAAACTGCCTTAACTACTGCCTCAGGTGGATCAACTACAATTGGCTCTTCAGAGGATCAGTAGGTTCCGAATCAACCCCGTCCCCTTACTCTCGATCCTGATATAGGCAACAAACGAAAATGGGATATGGCACTCAATCTGCACTTGATGGTACGCGGGATCCTTCAACTAAACCGGCACTTAGAATTGGCTTCCGGATTTCGATCAATCAGTGAACAGTAGAAAGAATTCCATGGGCACAGGTGAAAGAACAAGATCTGGCACTGGGGAAAGAAGCCCCGGGGGAACAGAAATCAGTCTTACCTCCACATCGCGGGTGCCCCGCTTTAGTAATAGCATAGCACCTTCTGGCAGCAACTATAACTGTGTTAAAAACCCAATTCTGTCCTAGTAGACAGCGGAAAAAGTCCTTGATCCACGGAATCATTCCTACTTTTACCGCTAAGTGACCCATCTTAGTAAGCATAAGCACTTTCGGCAACAGCTGCTATTGCAGTCAACCGGGCGAGCCATCTACTAAAAAAAGGAGAACTGGGACCTTTTCTTTTATAACTTTAGAGCAGTTTGACTAATCTATCTTAACCTCATACTTTATGCTTTTCCTGTCCGTCTAGAATCCTACTTCTCCTTCGGAGCCTTTTGAGCCTCTCCTTCGGAGCCTTACTCAAGCATAAGTGCAAGTAAACTACCTTCCCCTTAGTCATCAAACGGGAGAGCCGTTCTTCTTTCGTGTATTTAGCGGTGAACCAGGCGTACGCTACTTAATGTTAATGAATCTTCGGGGGGCGTTAAAGAATAGCAATAATCGCTGAATCTACTTGCTCGACTGAAAGGGGAGCGGTTTTCCGCCGTTGGGTTTTCTCTGAATCCTACTACTTTTTCCCCTCCCTTACTGCTCAGATGTGAATTCCAATTCTTATTCGTCAGAAGATTCTTGATTAACTGGATCAAGTGATTCAGCCAAGACTTCCATAGAAGACCAAAGACGCCATACTTTCTTTTTCTCTCCGAGCAGCTTTCGCTCCCGTTGATCCGATCGATCCGAACCTCACCGACTGATATTTCTCTTGTCTTGGGGATGCCCAACCTTTAGGTCGGATAGAAACAAGGGCATTTCTTTCCTCTCCCGCTGGTTAACCCTTATCCCTATTCCTATTCCTATAGTAGCTTTATTCCTTATGCCTTATGTGTAACGAAACTGGAAAAAGAATGAATTGGCCTTTCAGCCAAAAACAACGAAACGCTTTTCTGCACAAACATAGTTCACTACTTCAGAACCAAATGTGTGTCTTATCTTTTTTTCTTTCCGCGTTAGGAGTCAAATGGGAGTTGATGGGAGTCGAAGAATCGTACAATCTCTTGGCTAACCTTTCCTCAGTCTCAGCTACTGGAATACTAGATCCATCCCCAGACGGCACAAGTCTATAGAGAAAGCTTTATTCCACGACTTGGAGATTGCATGTTGGGGCGTCTTAGCAAGCCTTATAAAAGTGGCACAAGTGCTCATAGAATGACTTTGCCTGTCTGAGATATCCTTTGATTCACCTACTTCAATCAGATCTGCACCAATGGCAAAAGCAGCTACAAGATAGGAGGAGTTAGAAGGTTCCGTTGTGGGATTGATCAGAAGATTAGGGAGTAACTCACTTAGTGCTCTTATGCCAAGGAGTCGCTTCTAGTACATATCTCTTCCAAACCTTGATACGAAATAGCCCCCTCTTCTCTAACAAGTCTTTTTCGGGAGAACTGCATGCTCCACGAAGGGCGTAGACCGACCGATCAGTTGAATCAAAGTCATGCTTTCACCTTGCAGTCCCTGCGGTTCCACCACGGCATTCTGATTGGTAAGTTAAGTACGGTTCTGATCAGTGCAATGGGCGGGAAATACATTTGAATAACCCTTTTTTATTGATAGTGGCATTTATTGAGAAGAGTGGGTCTCGATCAGCTTAGAAATATAAAAAAGGCCTATTTCTGATGCCCACTTTCTGGTGACCTGAGCTTGCCTTGAGCCTTTACTTGCTTCTGAAGCAACCCCGCTGCTTGATCCGGCCGAGGAACATATAGTATAGTTCCACGATGCGCATTGACTTGTTTAGCTCTCTTTTGTAACAACTGGGAATTTGCTCACTTGCTTCTTGGAAAATAGACGTTTCTGTCTTCCACCGGCCCATTATAAAGTTGGGGGTGAGTGGTTTACTTCTTCCTAGTGAACTGACTAAACCTACTTAATGGCTAGCGGGATTCTGCATTCAATCGGAGTTGCCTTAGTTGGTTTCCGAAGGGAAGGCACTCAAGATTCTATATAGTAGTTTATGCCGCTTCAAGAAGCATTAGAATCCCTTATTTAACTTACAGGGCAATCAAGGAATTATTATCGCTTAGCGCTTGTGCTAAGGAATAGAAGCTACCATCCTATATTCCTTGGGGGAGGATCTATTATCTCTCTACCCAGCTCCTCGTCTAGCAGCCAAGAACAAGAGAGCTACTTAACTCAGGTCAGATGAGAAAACCAACCCTAGGAGAGGGGAGAAGTAGCTCGACTGAAAGGAGAGGGGCTCAATAAGATAAGTTAATCGGAGTTCCCGGAAGGAGGTCCCACCATTTACTTGACTCTTAGAACGCTTTGGGCAACGGGGATCAACTTCCAGGACAGGAAAGGGCGATCCATCTATTTATTTGACCCTAGTTCACGAGAAGGAGTCCTAGGGATAGACCCGCACCGAGAAGAAATCAATAGAATCGTCTAAATAATTCAAATCAGAAATTTTTCTGCACGACTAGAACAGAGCAGATTTTTATTCTTCTTCATTCCAGCACTACAGTTTTTATACATAGGAGTACATCCAATAGAAAGCTTACACATGGACAACTTTCAGCCACACAACATTACAAAGTTAACTAACAACATATTAAGATTAAGTTAACAAAAGACATAGAACTTAATTAAACATAATAATGAACAGTGCTGGAAACTGAGCTAAGCACTTGTTAATTTCTTCCAGTCTCCCCAGTGGGTGGGTCACGGAGGATGGCAACCTCCACAAGGAGCCCCTCCCGTTCTTGGAGCAGCGCCCTCTTCCTGTTTTCGAGAGTGCGTATTTCGTTCTGGAGAAAAAGCATACGATCTCGTATGATAATTGGATCGATAGCAGGCAGATGTTCCCAGAACGCACCCAGCGTTTGCTCCCGTTGGAGCTTCTGGTTTTCCACCTGACGTATTTGTTGCTCAATTATCGCAAGTCTGCTAGCGATATCCATGGCTACTCAAAGCTCTTTCTTGCCGACTTCTAAGTTCCCTTTGCCAAAGAGAGACCGAAAGAAGCTTCTATTTATAGGCGTTGGAGGCCCTTAACCCTTTTTTTATTAGTAAGATAGGTTGTCTTGGTTCCGTAACATGGATCATTTCAAACCTGGCTTTTCATGAATATTGAACCCATCCACTAGATTTTAGTGCGCTCAATAATTCTCCCTTGAGTACGAAAGGCCCTCCCCAAAGAGCGAATAGTCCTTTTTTTTTCGCGGGTATCGCCACGCAACCCCGATCACCCCCTCAGGAATAGGAGGCAATAATAGAGCGCCCACGCGAAGCGTCAATTCTGTCAGAGAGTACCCCCGGGTTCCAAACCCCCTTTAAGAGATAGGGCAATCGTCACTCGCCAGCTCCGTCCTCGCTTAGGAAAAAGATGTTTGGCCTACCTCGCAGATGGATCTGATCAGACGCTTGCTTTTTCCCGCGTGCTTGTTTGAATGCTATTATTTCTACAACTATAGATTTGGAGCCAATCAGGTATCACCGCGTGTCAAACTGTGTCAGGCGGGAGACAGAAGAAATATTCAGCTGATTCCTTTCCAATGAGAACTAGACACGCGTCCCATATCCCGGGGGACCCTACGGAGAGCTTATCTTTATTTCTCCTTCAAGCACTTTCGTGGAAGAGACCATTTCTTAGATGGAGAGATGAACGCACAAACAAATAATAAAGACTATGACTGGTTCTCACGATCCTAAGTATAAGCCTAATGCCTTAACTCTTTAGCTCTAAAAAGGGGTTGCTTACCGGAACTTAGCTTACTCTGATCTACGAGCACCCTTCTCTCCCTGAGGGCCCATTAAAGCTTAAAGACCAGGACTTATAAGGTCCATGCCCCCTTAAACTCTATCATTGTCGGCGAATCGCGAAAAGGCTTTCGTTGCCTTCCCGTTTGTAAACCCTTGTTTGTAGAATCCTTCTGTCTCCCACGTAGGTGGACTCTAAGGTGGTTGAAGCAGCTACAGTTACTCTACGGACCGAGAGGTGTACTTCGTACCGCCTGTATTCTATGTGTATGGTAGTATTCGTACTATTTAGAACCATTTCTACTCATCGATTAGAATCTCAAGACGAAAAAAGGCTTTCTCCTCATCTCCGAAAACGGACTGAGAGCTCGTTTAAGCACGAAAAAAAATGGAGTTTACAACCCAATTGTGTACCCTGGGATGGAAATAGCTCTTCACGCCGGATATCAGTACATATTTTGAGCTTCTGAAGCAACCTAAAAAGGAGAAGAATGGGGTTTTTAAGGGGAGACAGAAACTTCTTCAAATAATTCCGTTTTCCCGGTAAAAATGGATGAAATCCTCAATTCCCTTTACGACGACCAAAAAAACCTTGAAAAAAGCTTGTTTTCCCGGGATTTTTTATAGGAATAGGGGTCCAGTAAGTGTGGAGATCAAGAAAATGAACAAAGAATCCTTACGTAAAAAAAGTGGATTTTCCCGTGTTTTTTAATAGGTGCTGAAACCAAAAAACATCCAGAAGAAAGAAGAGAACCGCCCTCATGGTGGATTTGGATCCAGATCCTCTCCCGGCGTTTCCACCAACTAACTTCGATATTTGATATTTCTAGCAGTGGACTGAAGTACGTATTTCATAAGTAGGGCGGCCCTCCGTCTGAAAAAACGTAGCCGTAAACGTAGATTTGAAGAAGTTATGTTGTCGAATACTATATTACACTAGCAATTTCAGGTGATGCATTGGGGTTTGGAATCGATTATTTTTCAATGGCCACCCTTTCTTTGAACCTTGTCAATGATCGAACTTAAAGATATGAACTGAGTGCCATTTGATGAGTAACTGAGAACAAGGGAGAGGGATATGGAAAGGATGAAGTAATGAAAGAGGAAGTCATTGCTAGTAGTAACGACTTGTCACGATCCATTGGTTCATATAGAATCCATGTCCTAGGCGTATCAAAAAACATTCTTTTCGCTAAGCGTATATAATAAAATAGAGTGAAAGGGTCCACCCCGAAACCAAGGGGGTTCTAACTAACAGCTGAGTCCTCTCCGAACCGCAGGAGATAGTTGCCCATCATACGGCTCACTAACTTCACTTGCCTCTATGGGAGGCTCGCTCCGGGCGGGTTCGGATCACTTACAATGCACGGCTCTACGAAGGAAGGGGTTGGTGGGTTAGGAACGTTTTCAATATGATTCTTTTTCCGTATTTGTTCTATGACAAATGCGAGACGAAAAAGGAACCCGACTGGGAAATGCGAGTCTGTTTTGTCCACTTTCTCCATCCCCCTCTATCAAAAAAAGGACAGCGAGCTTGCTTCTTATTCCCGTGTTCGATCTCTTCCATCTCTGCCCCGCTCGTTGTCACCTATGTTGAAGAAAGGGTTGGAACCCTGTAGAGAATGAAAAGGAGCCAAGGTTCTTCCTCTCAACAGTGCTTCTCGAGGCTCTACTCTCCCCCCTGAATAAGTAAGGCCCCGCTAGCCTGGGCGAAGATGGGGATAAGGAATAAGGATTGAAGCCCCCTTAGCTCTGCCAGGGACTGGGCAGGGGTTAGCTCTGTAAATGTGTAGAGCCAAGTGTAGTGTGGTATAGTAGTAGGCACTTCTAGGCCCCTTCCCGGCTACTGGATCACTCCAGCGCTTTGGGTACTACGGACCCTCTGCCATCCATTGCAGCAGAGCCGTTTCATGAGCGGGGGGGCTAAGCGCAGTTCTTTGAATCAAACGTTGAATGAAATCGATTCTTTTTTAGATATCAAAAATAGAAATCAGATAGGATAGATGGATGGATCTATCTTTCTATTCATATATATTACTAAAACAAAAAATTTCTTTTTTTATATAGTTAAGTAGCGTAGCAAGAAGCCCCAAATCCTTGATTTGGCCAGGAAAGACTGCACTGCTTTGGGCCCAGGAAGCGAAGGGAATGAGCTCGGGCTGCTTCTCCTCCACACTTTTTTTTCTCCGTGCCCGTTCCGCATGCGCTTCGCGTGCCATTGGCGCTTTGCTCTCCTCTTTATTCTTCATTGGACGGTTCGGATGGACTTCGCCGTTCTTTACCAACTAAAATAGAAAAGGCTGTATCACATCGAGATGTCTATTCGTTTTCCGCCCCCAATGAGATGGAGAATTTGTAACCCCCCATTTATACTGTACCTTTTGGCCCTTCATCTTTCTGAATCGAGGCCCGGCCCGGCTCGCGTCGTTCCAACAACCGGCGGGGAGCACCTCAGTATACGATCGCGCACAGTAACTGGGAGTCCCTATTACACCTAAGGTCAACTTCAATTCACCAAACCAAGGTTCATCTCGTGTAGTGATTGTGGACTCATACAAGGATATTGAGTAGACGGCTGATGTATCAGACTCGACTCTATCTTTCGTAGCATGCATTCCCATCCGTGTCGCAACTGGATTCGATAAGCTACGTGTCCGGTGCACGGAGAACTGCCTTCGGTCCCCCAAACTGACTTACTCGTGGCAACCTTCCGGCCGCCCAACGACCTATAACGCTAGTCACTACTCCCACTGGGGCTAGGAAGTAAGCCCCACAACCCAAAGCGGCGAAGAACAAATAGAATTTGCTACAAAAGCCGGCTAACGGGGGTATTCCTGCGTATGAGAACATAGTAATAGAGAAGGTAATAGCCGAAATAGGATTCGTTTTGGCTAGAGCGCCCAAATCCGCTATATATTTGACACGGGTTTGCCGTAATGCTAAAACTATGGCGAATGCATCTATCGTCATTAATGCATAAATAAAGATACCAATTAGTAGTGATTGAATTCCTTCTATGGTTCCACATGATAAACCTGTACGAATATAACCTACATGTCCAATTGAACTATGAGCTAGAGGTCTTTTTACTTTCGTTTGGGCCATGGCGGCCAGTGCTCCTAAGATCATAGAAGCAATGCTGCAGAAAAAGAAGATTTGTTGCAATGTAGCTCCATAGGAACCATAAATAGAAACACGTGAAATATTTGCAGAAATAGAAATTTTAGGCGCAATAGAAAGGAATGCTGTAACCGGGGTGGGTGAACCCTCATAGATATCAGGTGCCCACATATATAGAGTCAAAAGAGATGTGGAGTCCGAAGGGGAGGGGGTTTTCTTCGGGGCTCGAGAGAGGGAATAAATAGATAGGAGGGCCCCGCAAGTTTTTAATTCGTTGCAGGGGAATTTACACGAAAGGGAACGAGGAATTCTCAACGAAAAAAGTGCTCTCTGAACCGAACGTGAAAGTAGTTTTCCATCAGACGGCTGTTCCCGTAACTCCACTCTCGACTTGGATTATATATCCAAAAAGGTCCGCTCTCGGCCATTCGACACGCTGCCTAGCAGAGGAGTGGTTATCTGAAGCGGATTCTCTCTTTTCTAGTAGATGCCGAACCTGCTGCCCCATTGACTAAGAAGGGGGCGGGCGCAGCAGCTACATGGACCCCTTCCTTTCTGTTGTTGCCAGCGCTTTCCCGGGCCGAGCCGGAATTTTTTTTTTAAGGGCAGGCAAAGCCCGAAGGCTGCTATCCCAATAGGCCAGCGGGCGGAACGAGGGGAGGGCCCGGCAATCATACTACCGCGGTCGAAAAAGCGTGTTCCCCTCAGATAATACGCACCGTAGGCCATCCTCGGCCTTCTTCGTTTTCGATGAAAAACAAATAAAATCTCTATCTCCGAAAGCGTTTTCCTTCCCCCTCCCTTCGTCGAGCCTTTCCTTTAATGGTTGGGGAAAGCATTCCCTTATCTGAACTTGGCGGGCATTCCGCCTTAGTAAAAAAAATATATAAAAAATAGGGCGGTTTGAACATAGGCTCAAACATGATTTGAAGGTCCTAGCTACGCCATGCGTTCAATACAAAATCTGGAAAGCTGCAGGTTTGACAAAACAAAAAGAGGGCGCTTTCCTGTGTTGCACTGAAAAAAAGGACCTAAGAGAAGAGCGTCCTCTCTTAGGTTTCTTACTCCCGCGCCCGGCCCGCGTTAGAGGGGAAGATTAGCAAAGCGAGAAAAGACAGAGGGGGGGGGGAACAGCATCTTATTCTCTTCGCGAGAACTTCCGGGTCGGAGAAGCATTCGGAACGGGCTCCGCGTTCATTTCGTTGGCAGAAACGATCCAATCCATTCGGGGCTTCGGGGAACCCAAAAGCGAAGTCTTTCGACTTGATTCATAGATAGAATCAATGATAGATAAACAAAAGATAGATGAACGAGATATCTTTTTTTTTTAGAGAAAAAAAGAGGAATAGAATAGACATCCCCTTAGATGTCTATGCATCCTTTAGCATCTCCCGATTTTTTTTTATATCGTTATATCTGCCCTCTCTCCATTTTTTTGAGAGAGAGCAGATGGATCCTATCCCCTATATCGAACACTAAATCCTATCTATTGATAGAAAGATCTTCGTCAAATACCGGACTTTGCCTTTTTTTAGGAATTCCTCATATCCAAGGCAGCTTACCACAAGCACCCCATACGACTAGTTGGGGGGGCTGTTTGATAGTGACTTCTTTCGTTTGGTAGGGTGACGAAAGGCTACTTCAATCTAGGAAACAGCCGGAAACTCGAGAGGGTCGCCTTTGGAAGCGCTCGCCGGTAACCAAAGCGTCACTCCTTCTTGATTATGTCGTGACGCTGACTGAATCCAATCCATAAGCCCGGAAACGAAACAAAGTTCGTTCCCTTTCGTTCAAGTAGGTAAAGTAGGCATACGAATCACTTTTGCTTTGCCTTAGACTCTATTGG